TCAGATCGGAGAGAATTGCACTCCCATAACCTTCTCCCAAAGAAGGAATTTTACTAATTAAATCACAATCTGTTTATTATTATCTACTTTACGGAAATAATAACAATTTTTATACAATTTACCAGTTTGTATATATCTATATACAACCGTTTTAGGTATATTATATAATTTAGAAATCTTCATCCCATTATCTAGAACTTCAATTAATTTATTATTACTATCAAATACTTCTATTTTATTTTTTAATATCTTGTTAGTCTTGTTTATAATAAGGCGTTTATTAAAATGGTTTAATAAACTGGCTTTAATTTTCAATTTAGTTTCTTCACTATGAGTTTTACCAAACATAGGATTGTTACAACCTTGATTATGTATACTTAAAATAAGTTTAGTTTCTTCTTTATGAGTTTTACCAAACATAGGGTTATTAAACCCTGTATTTTTAATACTGATGCTTACTTTAGCCTCTTTAGATAACTTACGACCTATTGCAGATCCGGCAATTTTTAAAATATTATATTCAGGTTGTAATAAATCTAAATAAAATTGTTCTCTTTTAATAATAGTGTCAGGTTTACAATATTCTAGTATTTCCAAAGTAAACCCGCTAATATTGTATTTAAGTATTGCATCGTTTATTTTACTATGTCCTTTTTTATTCCTTTTATCTATGCAAAAATAATCAGATAATCTTCTATTTAAATTGATAGCACTACCTATATAACATTTATTATTGATTTTATTTGTTCATTTATAAATACCACTTTTGTTCTTATTTTCTTTATAAATAAGAACTTTAAGTTCCTTTGGGTCGAAATAAGATTTTTCTGGTTTTATGTTATTCATTTTTTAATTTATTTATTATACAAAAGATCATATATCTTATTTTTATTTATAATTGCTCTAAAATTTATATTAAATAGGAAGGAAGTATTAAGGATTTATATAAATTTGACGTATTATATTTCCTACATCTTTTATATTAACTTGTATAAACCTGTCATTATGTACTATGTATCCATATTTAGCTGTTAAATAATGTACATACCTGGCATCTAAATAACCTAAACCTTGAACAAAAAAAGTACCATTAGGATTGTCTTTATAATATTTACAATTATTAACCAATAATCATTCTCTTTTATGCGTAGAATATTTAATAGGATTATAAATAAAATCTTTAATTTCAACTTTCATTTGTTTTCTAAGACTTCTACTAGGATATCAATTTGTTTTAAATTTATCATATTCCATAAAATCCTTGGAAAATAAATGTCAATACAATTTTCTACTTATTTTTTGTCTTAAGGATATAGCTGATATTTCCACAGAAAATCTACATTGAGGTTCGGGATTAACAGTATTAGATGTAGTATTTTCATTATTAAAGTATAATTCTGATATACTTTCGCTATCACAATGAATAACGTTGTTTTTCATATTATAACTGATATATAATATAATTATTAGGTATATAATTATATTAAAAATAATATTATTGTCTTTTGTTTTAAACATTTATCATCGGTTTGTTTTATAAAAAAGAGCCATACACCCTAATACAAGAGTACTTGGATTTGAACCAAGAACCTGAAGGTTGAAGCTTCGTATTTTGCCTATTAAACTATACTCTTTCAGAGAATATCCGATTCGAACGGATGCAGGTTTATCACCTAATAAAACTCAAACTTATCGCCTTAAACCACTCGGCCAATTCTCTAGCTTTAGCTTGCTTAACTTACTCAACAAGTTAAGCTAACAATAATTCCTCCGCGAATTGAACGCAGAACTTATTATTATCAATAATATGCTTTACCGATTAAGCTAAGGAATCTTCTTAAGGAATGCAGGATTCGAACCTACAACTTTTTGTGTGTAAAACAAATGCTCTACCAATTGAACTAATTCCTCTACCATTTATCCGCATATATTAGCTTTAAAAATGATATAGCTTTAGTTTACCTAGCTGTATAATTAATAAGCACTAGCTTGCTAAGCACTATAAATTTTATAACTTTGAATCTAACTAAGGCTATGAAATAAAGCTCTTTATTATTATTTTCTATTAAATTATCATATCTTTAGTATTCTTTTGTATTTTTGTGCCTTTATAGCAAATTACTATTCAACCTGTTTTTAAAAATAGTTAGCGTAGCTAAAGCTCTATTATTTTGTGCTAAGACTCCTTTGAAAAAATACTAAAGCTATAGACGCTGAAAATGTAGATTATCTTTGCTACGTAAGCGACTAATTTTAAAAAATAGAAGAAACCTCAGCCAGGGGATAAATGGTTTATATATTTCATTATGTTATATCTAGCGCAGACGTTTTTTATCTATTTTTAGTGCTAGGGCTCCTATGAAAAAATACTAAAGCTAGGCGTGCCTCTATATTATTTTTACTCATTCCGATTGTCTTGTTTTATTGTTATTATTATAGCACCCGTCATTGCTAATAATAATATTATACTTGATAAGAATAATCACATATTATATGATGTATATAATATATTTCCTATTGTTGAAATATGACTTGTTTCTGTCATTGTACCATCTCAGTTATTACTTGTTACAAACATTATATTACTTGTATCGATGTTATTGACAGTTGGTAATATATTATTATAATTGTAAGATCCTAATAATCAATTATTAGTATTAATTGATAAAGTATAAGGTAATAATTGGAATAAGCTGTAATTTCATAATATACCTATAAATAAAGCTAAAGGTATACTATTTACATTATTGCTTTGCAATTCACTTGTTCTTATATTAATAAGCATTAATATAAATAAGAATAAAATAGATACTGCTCCTATATATACTATTAAATAAGAAAAACCAATAAATGTTAATCCTGATAATATTAAATATACTGAAATTGAAGCAAATAACCCTATTAAAAATAATAAAGAACCTATAGGGTTTTTATTTATAATTACGGTAATACCAAATAATACTGCTATAACACTTAATATATCTAAGAATTCTACAGTATAACCTGAAAAATAATATTCATGTATAGATCAAAACATAGTTAATTTATAGCTGGTTAAAAAGATATAATATAATATTATAATATTAAATATACGGGTAGTCAGAATCGAACTGACACATTTCGGGTGGAAAGCGAAAAGTCTACCTTTAACCCCGCTTGTATTCTAATTAAGATACAAATTTATTATTTACTACCACTAAAAAGTAGGTAAATACCTTTTTTTATTCATATAATTAAATGCATTATTTTCACTAAATTTTTGATAATTCATATTATAAAGAATCATCATATAACAAGATAATCTAGAATCAATTGGACTAACTACATGACTTTTTTGTGAACTACCTCTAACAACTTGTACTTTTCTATTGTTAATAGTTTCAAATATAACATGTAAGTCTAAATAATCTCCATCTCTTAATATATATAAACTATTTAAATTATGTTTTCAAAAGTCATTTTTTTCATTGTGTAATATACTTTCTATAAAATTTTCTATACTTATATTTATATATACTATTTTAGTAGGTACATCTAATCTTATTACTTTAGTTTCTGTATTTTCCAGATTTAAGGAAAATACTAATAATTCATCTATATTCATCATAGAACTAATATTTGCTATATTTTCAAGACTATTTTCTATAGTATTATTAATAATTGTCATTTTTGCTGTTAAATGAGTTAACTCTTTATTTTTAGAATTATTATTTAATGTTAATATAAAAGGAATATCTTTACTATTTATTTTTAATAAATATTCTCCTCGTGTTTGTTAATTTAAAATTTTTTATCATGATTAATTTTATTATTTGTTAAAAAAGGACCATACATCCTATTTGATAGATTCTATCCTGCAGAAGAATTGGGATTTTCACCCAAATTTGTTTATTAACTGTAATATTTATACTATTCTTCTTTATGAATATATAATATCCATAATTTAGATTTTTCTAAGAATACCGGAGACTCGAACCCGGATTAATAACATGGAACGCTATTGTTTTACCTTTAAACCATACTCTCTAATAATACAACCAGTCAGAATCGAACTGACAAATTCCGTTTGGTAAGCGAAAAGTTTACCCTTAACTTATGATTGCTTTATAACATAGTTAAATGTTATAAAGATATTTACCAATATCTAATTAGTTAAATATAAATTATATATTGATTCTTATATAATTTTCCTGATTTTATATAACTAGAAATAGTAGTTACCGATATTATGACATTATATTCTGCACTCAAATACTTTGCAACACTTTTTTTATTATTAAATTCTTGTATTAAATTATTTGAAGAATTTAGTAACTTGACAGTAGATTGCTCATCTTTCGAAGCTACATTTGTTTCAACAATATCTTTATTGTGTACAACTTTTATTAAATAAGTATTTTTAAGTAATTTCTTGCTATAAATATAATCCAATAAAGTAGTATTACTAATACATAAATTTTTTGCTGCTTTACGTATAGAATTAAACTCTAATACCTCCTGATTATTTACATTTAATATTGTTGTTTTAGATCCTGTTTTTAAATCACGATCTAAAAATTTCAATAATGTTTTAGTCGAATGTTTAAATCCTAAAGAAGATCCTGCTATTTTTAAAATATTATATTCAGGTTGTAATAAATCGAGGTAATATTGTTCCCTGACTAAGACTAATTCTTTATCACAATACTCTAAAATTTCTAATTTAAAGTTTGAATAGTTATATTGCAATAAAGCCCTATAAATACGACTATTATCATTTAATAATTTATTTTCTAGTCCTTTTATTGAAAAATATTTTCTTAATCTACTAGTTAAATCGACAGAACTACCTATATAAGTATCATTATTAATTTTATTTACTCATCTATATATACCACTTTTACCTTTATTATCTTTAAATATTTTAGATTTTTCTAATAAAATATTATGATAAGTAATATATATTTTTATACGTTCTACTAATTTATTTTTTATTTCCATATTTATTTTTGATTAATTAAAAAGGGGCAATACCCGCTTATCTTAATAATTATTATTAAGATATATATTAAGTTTCTATATTAAGAACCTCAATAATACATTGATACATATAAGAATAATCAAACTACATCCACAAAATGTCAGTATAATATACCTGCTTCATAACCTAAATGGTGATGATCTGTTAAATGATATGATATAATTCTTCATAGACCTACTGCTAAAAATATTGTACCTATTATAACATGTAATCCATGGAATCCTGTTCCAAAAAAGAAACATGTACCAAATACACCGTCACTAATAGTAAATGATGATACTGAATACTCTATACCTTGGAAAACAGTGAATATTAATGCTAATATTACTGTAAAGATACTTCCATATATAGCACCTTTTCTTTCACCTTTTATTAAAGAATGATGAGCATATGTTATAGTAGCACCACTGCTTAATAATATAACTGTATTTAATAATGGTAATTCAAAAGGATTTACAGGTTCTATACCCATAGGTGGTCATTGAGCTCCTAATTCTACTGTAGGTGTTAATGCACTATGGAAGAATGCTCAGAATATGGCTGCAAAGAATAAAGCTTCAGATACTATAAATAATATAACACCTAAATTTAATCCTTTTTGTACAGCAAGGGTATGGTTCCCTAAGTAAGTACCTTCTGCTATAATATCTCTGAATCATAATGTCATAGATGCTATAACTGTCGTCATAGCTATAAAGAACACTATATAACTATTACTGAATAAATGCATAGATAATGCACCATTTACAGTTAAAGTAAACAATGATATACTTGTATATAAAGGTCAAGGACTAGGAGATACTAAATGAAAAGGATGATCTTGAAAATGGTTTCTTGTTAAATTTGTCATGTTTTTTGTTATTAATTTTCTAGCTTAAGTTTACTGAATAAAGATTTCTTTATTTATATATGAGTCCTTAAAATGAATCGAACATTTATCATAATATTAACAGTATTATGCTCTACCGTTGAGCTATAAGAACTTTAACGGAAAAGAGGTGAATCGAACACCTAAATGTTAAAACATAACACATAGCAAGTGTCTTACCCTGCCAATGGAAACTTTTCCTAAAGTTAAGCACTAAGCTAAACTACTGCTTTACTCTAAATTAATCTCGACCTAGATCAGCATCGAACCGACATCTATTTCCGTGACAAGGAAATCCTTTACCAATTAAGTTACTAGATCTAATAGGAGACGAGGGACTCGAACCCTCAAAACATTATCATGTACTAAATTTACAGTTCAGCCCTTCTTGCCAGTAAAGGAACCCTCCTTAAGAGTAGCATTAAGCTAACTCTTTTATCTATTGTTCAGGATTAATTATTCCCGCGCAACTTCCACTACGCGAACCGTATTTCGACTTAACACTAATTAGAGCTATACATACGAAGAATTTTATAATAATATATACAAAACCTAATTATTTTATTTTTTTATTATAAAAGAGCAAACTTATTGTATAAACTCCTTTCAGCATGCGACGAGTGGTTAGTACCAATCCGATAAATATTCACCGTGACATGGTGATTCACGATTACTAGTAATTACTTATTCATATAGTCGAATTTCAGACTACAATCCTTTTTATTTCCTATTTTGGAGATTTGCTAGAATTCACATTTTCGCATCTCTTTGTATAGGCTTATGTGGCACGTCTATAGCCCACAATATTAAGGCCATGATGACTTGTCTTACTCCCTTTTTTCTTCCCAAATTATAGGGTCAAATGCTTTATAGTAACTAGATATAGCTTTAACTAAGCTCTAGTTTGTACGAACAAAAATAAAGCAAGGGATTGCGTTAATTCATGGAAACCACAGTTTCACAACATCAACTGAAGACAGCCGTGCAACTCCTGTAAAATATACAAATTGTGGTAAGGTTTTTCGTGGATCATCGAATTAAACAACATACTTCACTACTGGTGTCAGAAACGGTCTAGTGATTTCAGTTTCTGCGTTGCCACATTACTCTTGAGGTGAAATGCTTACATTTTCATTTATAGACTAAATTTTTATCTAACCTATGGCATTCATCATTGACTGCAAAGACTACTAGGGTTACTAGTCCTGTTCGTGACCTATGCCTTCGTCCTTCAACGTCAGTTATTACTTAAAAGGTTGCCTACGCCTTTTCTAAGTCCCTCCAGTATAACAAAATTTTATCTCTACACTTAAGGTACTACCTTCTTCTATATAACTCTAGTCTTTTGTGCAAAACAGACCGTTTGAGTACCCTTTAAACCTAATTAAGATGAATAACACTAGTCTCTTACGTATTACCGCGACTGCTGGCACGTAATTGGTCAAGACATAATATATATATCGTCATTATCGATATATAAACAAAGTTTCATTCAATACTAATTTAATCTTTAATTTGTGTTATCCGCCTACTAATTAAGCACTATATTTACATATAGCTTATTAAAACGTAGCCTATTATAACACAAAAATAAAGACTTAACACTTCTCCAAGTTGCCAGTTCAGCCGTTAGGCCATTGACCAATATTCCTCACTGCTGTACTAACTTGCATTGGGCTTTTTTCAGACCCAATGTGGTCGATCAACCTTTCAGCTTCGACTACGAGAGTTAAGGCTAGTGAAGACATAACCTTCACTACTACCTATCTCGAAAATATTTATCATCCTCTTAAAGCGGGAATACTTAATCCCTTTATTATATGAAGAATTTATCTTCACTCTAAGGTCGGCATAAATATTGTTATACTCACCTGTACACCACTTTTTAATTATGAGCTTTATAGGCCAACTTACATGGTAAGCTAAACCTCCCTTAATTAAAACGTTCGATTAGCATGTGTCAAGCACTTGGACAGTGTTCAATCAGAGCCATCACCAAACTCAACTATATTACTATATGTTCTAATTTTTTAAAGAAAAGAAATAAACTATATTATGTTTTGTAACCTACTAGCTTTAGCTTGTTAAGTAAACTAACCGAGCTAATACTATTAGCAAACTATAAATTGAACCTTTTAATTGAAAATTCTTATTTTCATTATTTATATTAGTTACGAAAAACCTTTTTATTAATTTCTTATTATAATATTTATATCTTATTATATTTATATTCAATATTACTATTATATAATTTTCCCTAATTACATAATTTTTCTTTTACTTTAATTTAATAGGTCTAGCCTATTAAGGCTATGGAATAAAGCTCTTTATATATTTTATTCGGTTATGTCTATTAACTTAGTTTACAATATTAGACTAGCTTTCTATTCTTATAAGCTATACATAATAAAATAAATTAAATTATAAGCTATGCTTATTAATGTAAATCTAATCCGTCTTTAATATATGCTGAAGCTAATACTACAAACACTTGTGCTTGGATAAAGGCTATTACTAACTCTAATCCTGAAAACATTATTATAAATGTTAATGGTATTAATCCTATTATAAAGAATATTATTCCTGAATTCATTATATTATAAACAAATCCACTTAATATACTTAATAACATATGACCTGATGTTATATTAGCACCTAATCTTAAACCTAATGATACATTTTTAGCTAAATAAGATATTAATTCGATTGTCACTAATAAAGGTAATAACACTAAAGGACAACCAGCTGGTACTAATAATGAAAAGAATTTTAATCCATGTTCTTTAAATCCTATTATTGTTGCTGCTAATACGATTGTAAAACTTAAAGCAAATGTTAATGCGAAATGACCTGTTGATGCAAAGCTATATGGAACCATTCCGATTAAATTATTTATTAAAATAAATACAAATAATGTATACATTAATGGAAAATAGATTTGACCTCTTCCTGGATTAATTTGGCTTGTTACTATATTGTGTATTGTTACATATAAAGATTCTTGAGCTATTGATCAGTTATTACTTACTAATTTATTATAATTAGTACTTAATATAGATAAACCTAATACTAATATACATCCGATTGTTAAATATAAGCCTATATTTGTTAATGATAAATGTAAGTTACCACCTAATATTTCTAAATTTAAGATATCTCTTATTTCAAATTGATCTAAGGGACTTCTTATTTCTGTGAAGGCGCAAGCTCTTATGTTTTGATTTAACATTAGTAGTTTGAACTACTAATTATATATATGTCTTGAGAAAAACGAATTATTGCATTTATTACTTAGCTTACTAAGAATATAGTAAACAAAGCTAAAATTACAAAATAATACTATATTTTATTAATAAACATACGTGATAAGAATAAACGAACTATTCTTGGTAAAATATATTTAGATGATATATATAATACTATTACAATGATTGCGAAAGCAAATACTATTTCATTCATATAGTAAAAAGGTGTTAATTGAGGCATTTTATTATACTTTTATATTATAATTTATATACGCGATAAAGAGTCATAATTATATAATATATATATTTATATTATACACTATATATTAAATTATTCATTGAATAATCTAATACATTTAATATAATAGAAGGATAAATTCCTAATATTACTGTAAATGCTACTAATATAAATAATAAGATAAATTCTCTTTTATTTACATCATATACACTTTCATCTAAAAATCTAGTAAATGAACCACCAAATGCTGTTCTATTAAACATATATATTGTATATGCGGCTGAGAATACTATAGATGAACATGCAAATACACCTAATACAGGTAATTTTTCAATTATTCCATATAATGACATAAATTCACCTATAAAGTTTAATGTCAATGGAGCTCCACAGTTACCCAATGCTAATATAAAGAATAATATCGCAAATATTGGCATTAATTGGGCTACACCTCTATAGAAGAATATACTTCTTGTACCTGTTCTATCATATAATACACCCCCGGCACATATAAATAGTCCACTTGATACAAATCCATGAGCTAACCCTAAGATTATACTTCCTTCTAATCCTTGAATTGTATTACTAAATGCACCTATTAAATAAACTGCAGCGTGACATACAGAACTATATGCTATTAATTCTTTTATGTCTGTTGTTCTTAATGTACTAAAACTTGCATAAATTATTGTAATTACTGCTATTGTATATATTACAAAGGTATAATCTAATGATGCTTTAGGTAACATAGGCAATATTAATCTAAATATACCATATAAACTTAATTTTAATACTATACCAGCTAATACTATACTACCCCCTAAAGGACTTTCAACATGAGCTTTTAATAATCAATTATTTAAAAATATTGTTGGTGTTTTTACAGCAAAAGCTATAAATATACCAATAAATAGGAATACTTGTGTTGTATATTCAAAATTTAATTTAAATAATGTATCAAAATCAGTACTACCCATAATAGATGATACACTTAATATTGATAATAATAAGAATAATGAGCCTCATAATGTATATAAAAATAAATAATAACTTGCATTTACTTTATTATTTGACCCAAATATACCTATTAATATAAATAAAGGAGGTAATATACTTTCAAAAAAAATATAGAATAACATAATATCTAAAGCCATGAATACAGCTAATAATAATGTTTCTAATAATAACATAATAATTAAATATGATTTAACGTTTTCTTTAATTGAATCTCAATTAGATAATAAAGCTATAGGCATTATTATTGTAGTTAATAATATAAAATAGATAGATATGCCATCTATTCCTAAATATATATCAAATAATTGAACATTATAATGTTCTTGTATATATTGAAATTGATTAGTACTACTGTTAAATAATATAAATATTATTAATGAAAGAATTAAATTAATTATACTTGTTATTAATGCTATAGATTTAATAGATGTATTTTTATATGAATCTAAACTAGAGACTATAATTGTACCTATTAAAGGTATTGTTAATAATGAGGATAATAACATTTTAATAAAATAAAGAATTTTTATATTATTTGGATACAATTATGAACATGATTATAAAACTTTGTTTGCTTAACTTAAAAAAAGTATAGCTAGCCTTAACATAATAAATATTTATTACTTTTAGCTTATTTACCTAGCTTTAGTTTGCCTCCGACGATTTTTTTGTGCGCAAGCTATAAAAATAGCGCAAGCTATAAATACAGAACTCAAAAGTTTAATTTGTGTTAAATATAGCTAGTAAGCTATAAATGAAGGCTATCAAATAAAGCTCATTAAAATAAACTAATATTAATAAATGATATATTTAATATATATAACAGAGAAGGTATGAATACAATAAAAGCAAATAATATAGGTAATAATACTGTTCAACAAAACGACATTAATTGGTCAAAACGTATTCTAGGGAACGATGCTCTTACTCAAATAAATATAAACACCATCATTGAACTTTTTATACCTAATATTAAACTAGATAATAATCCGTTTAACGATGAACCTGTTAATTGTTCTCTGAATTTTGTATAAGTAGCAGATTCTAATCAATCTATGTCAAAGAAATGTGCATAAATACTATTAATTATATCAAATAAATAAATTAAATGTATATCTATTAAATAACCTCCTAAAAACAATATACTTGTAAATATACACATTAATACTATACTAGCATATTCAGCTAAGAAGAAAAATACAAAAATTACAGCGGCATGTTCTGTCATAAATCCGCTAACTAATTCTGATTCAGCCTCTGCTAAATCAAATGGTGCTCTATTTGTTTCGGCTACAGATCCAATAAAGAATATTATTAATATACAAAATAAAGGTAAAGCTAGTCATACTATTTTTTGGAATTGTACATTAATATTCAAATTTAATGAATTATTAATAATAATAATAATTAATAATACAGAACTTAATACTAATTCATAACTTATTAGTTGAGCTGTACTTCTTAATGAACCTAAAAAAGCATATTTACTATTAGCACTTCATCCTGCTAATAAAATTCCGTATGTTGCTAATGATGATACAGCTAACATAAATAATATTCCTAATTCCATATCACCTAAAGATAAACCAGGACCATATGGTATTACAGCATATCCTAATAAAGCAAATATTAAAGTAACAATAGGACCTAAGAAGAATAATACTAAATTAGCTTGAGTAGGTGCTATATATTCTTTTAATATCAATTTTAATGCATCAGCAAAAGCTTGCAATAAACCATAATATCCTACAGCGTTAGGCCCTAATCTTCTCTGCATACTAGCCATTGTTTTTCTTTCAGCTACTGTTACATAAGCTACTACTAATAATGTAGGAAGCATTAAAATAATAGTTTCTATTATAGACAAAATAGTTATATTCATTGTTTTGTGCGCAAGCTAATAGTTACAATTAATAAATAATTATAAAAAAAAATAATTTTATATTTTTAGATTTTTTTGTGCGCAAGCTATAAAAATAGCGCAAGCTATAAAAATCGCGCGGCTTCGCATTCGCAGCGACTAATCATAACATTAACATTGTTTATTTATTAATATGTATGGTAGGTATTAAATTAATTTGTTAAAAGCTTTAGTTATAGTCATGATAATAAAGAGCTTTATTTCATAGCCTTACTATACAATATATATTATAAGCCCTCTGCTCTACTGTTAGTATGATATGCTAGCATATATAAAGCTAAATAAACTATAAGTAACGAGCTTTATTTCATAGTCTTGAAATAATCATTTGTGTGAAGCTGTTTTAATTCTTAGGTGTACCCTATAATCTATTTTGTTAATATAATAGCCTATAAATAATAAGATATTAATAGAAATAAAATAGTTTAATCTATTTCCATACTTTGTTTATCTTATTGAGCAAGCTAAGTCTTAAAATAATAACCTCATCCTAGAATCGAACTAAGATTATAATATTAGAAGTATTATGCTCTGCCATTGAGCTAATGAGATTAGAAGTATAGTTATACTTCTACTATCTACTTTTAATCACTTTCAAGACATCTCCATTTTCTAACAAAACTGCCTGAAGTAAGATAGAAGGTCTATTACAAGCCTTAGTATGATAGTAATCAGTAATATATTCTTTATAATTACTTATAGTTAAACCAGGAACATGTTCATGAGATACATAAAATGCTTTTGGTAACCCAAATTCTTGAAGTATTACTTCTATATTTTGATGAGAAAAGTCAAAATTAATACCTACTATTTTAGGTCTATTTAATTTTGTTATCTCAGGAAGTTGTATTTCCTGTCAAGGAAGTGAACTTGAAAACATAGGATTGAAAAATTTACCTTTATTAGTATTTACTACATGAGTATAATCCTCAATTCATGGAGGTTTTAAATTTGGTTTAGTAAAACCAGATTCAGCTATAACTCTTATTTTAGGTATATTACTTTGAGCTTGAATACTAGATTCAGCTATAATCCCCATTTGAGGTATATTACTTTGAGCTTGAATGCTAGATTCAGCTACATTTTGCATAATAGTATTTTGATTCCCAACAGTAAAATTAACATGTCTAGGATTTAAATTACTTTGGAAAGTGTAACCGCTAGAATTCATCGTATTACTTACATTGGACTTGATATGTGAATTAATTGAAGTTTGTAAATCCTGATTTGAGGAATATTTATAACTATGAATATCCTCACGTCATATAAAATTATTAGTATCCATAACCCTAGGAGTGTTAACTTGAGAACTAGATCCTAATGGTCTAGGTTCAATAGTAAGAACTTCTGGTCTAGGTTCAATCATAGGGATAGTTGGTCTAGGTTCAACCACGGGGGTAGTTGGTCTAGATTCAACATTAAGGGTATTATTATCCCCAGAAGGATTAAAAATATTTTCTTTATTCTCTAAAACAGTATTTCAAAAGTCAGAGGAGCATTTTGGATTAGGTGCCGCAAGATATGCTATAGGAATATCTAACATCGAATAACACATTACAAGTAATATTGCTATCACTAGTATTAGTTCTATGATTCAAGAATTTTTCTTGAAAAATGTAAGTATAAATATGCATATCTTGTGTAATAAATTTTTAATTTTATACCTGCCTCCCCATACCAGATTGTAAAGGTAAACTTACAAATGCATGAGGTTTAGGTGGACTTGATAATCCTCATTCTAAACTACTGTATGATCTATTTAAATTACTTTGTAAAATATCTGTATAGAATCCAGGTATTAATCAAGGATTACGACTTGCAACTTTACCATCTAATAATTGTCTGTAAACAATATATAAGAATAATCAAGCAGCTACTACACTGATGATAGATCCAACACTACTAATTAAATTTCATCCTGCAAAAGCGTCAGGATAATCTCCAATTCTTCTAGGCATACCTTGTAAACCTAAGAAATGTTGAGGGAAGAATGTTACATTAACTCCAATAAATAATAATCAGAATTGTATTTTAGCTAAATGTAAGTCATAATTTAATCCTATTATTTTAGGAATTCAATAGTATCATCCTGCAAACATAGCAAATACAGCACCCATACTTAATACATAGTGGAAATGCGAATATAAAAATTATATAATCGAATTATATAACCTATATGGTGGACTATATCATTATCTGATTTTATTTACAAAAGGCACTCTTTGTCATAAAGGATTTTTATATTGAATTCAATCTAACATGAATTCAGAATATTTTTTGAACTCTAAACTATCTTTAGGTTCATTTTTAAATTCTCTTATTAAAATAAACTGTTTAATTTTTGTTATTCTATAAAATTTAAAATCTGAATATAATCTATTTTTCATAAAATATTCGTATAAAAATATCATATTTTTTACATTTTGATACTTATATGTTATAGAGTTATGAGATTTTCTAAATGATACTGCAGGTTTATAGTGAGGGATAACATTGTCTAAATTTAATTTATTAGTATATTCGTTATTTTTAAATTCTAAGTTACATTCTATTCTATTACCTGCATAATTATATACAATACTTCCGTCTGTATCTATTAATCCTGCAAAATAAGGATCATTAGGTTCTATATTGTAATTGGCTTCTTGGTAATTTATATCTAAAAAATGACAAGATTTTATTAATCCTTCTACCTTAAGTCTAATTAAACCGTTAATATTATTAATTAAAAATATCATTTCTTCTTTCTTACTAATAATTCATATTGAATGTGGTTTATTTTTATCGGATCTAATACGACCTAAGTGTAAAGTATTTTGAATATAACTTAGAATTCTAATATCTCTATCATGTAATTTAATTCTAATTGCTTTTAAAACTAATTTAGAATTAATATTTCGAACGTCAAAATTACCGTCTCCATCTATAACACCTGCTAATCACTTAAAAAATTCACTTTTAGCTTGTAAATCAGATATTTGGCGTGTAGTCTCTGAGAATCCTTTACAGTTTTCTGCTGATTGTATGTCCGTATTTTTATAAATAACAGGTTTATTGTTATTTTGACTACATATAGTTAGAAAACTAAAGTTTCTAAAGGCATCTATTTTTAAAAGATAATAATATAATATATATAGTAAACAACAACCTAAAAACATAGTTTCCAGCATATAGCCAAATGCGTAATAATCTTTTAGATTATTAAGGCCCAAATGAGCAACTACATAATATGTATCATGGAATGCTATATCTAATGATGCATTAGCTAAAACAACACCACTTACGAATAACTTTAATTTAATCTCTCTAAGCTAAAAATATAGTTTTTATAAGCAGCATTTATTTTTGCATATTTTTTAATTGTACTATGACTAATATTTAAAGCTCTTTGAGCATCAGTAACTCCATCATATTTAGATAAAAATTTTCTATTTTCATCATATACATAAACAGCTTTTTTAATATGTTTATTTTTTATCATATCATTAATTAATACTGTAATTTTTGAATTATTATATCAATTATCAATTTTAGGGCTATCCTCTATATTATAAGGTATATTAGTAAAATATCATTCACCTCTGAACAAAGTTTGTTCTTTTATATAACTAATTATAGTAGAATGATTAGTATTAATTTTTTTAGCTATAGTTAATACTGAAGGAGAAATTATTAATAATTGTTTAAAAGAATTATAAATATAAACAGGATAAGCTGATTTAGCTTCCACTATTCTTCTTTTACTTTCAATAGAATGATTTTTATTATAAAAAGGATTATTTTCACCTATCAAGGCTCTAGCTATTAATCCTTTAGTTGTTTCACTATGTCTTCTATTTTTAGCTAATTCAGATAATAATTTTTTAGTTTCTTCAGTATGTTTATAACCTAAAGAGGAATAACCTTGTTTTAATAGATTATAATAAGGTAAAATATAAGTTATATAAAAAGTTTCTTTAACAGTTAACATATCTATATTTACAAACTCTAATATAAATAAACTAAAATTAGATTGATCATATTTAAGCAAAGCTTTTGTTATAGGCATATTTAAATTTTGTTTACTTTTTAAAAAAGCAGTATTAAGATAATTTTTCATTCTAGCAGCTAAATGTACTGAACTTCCTACATAAGTATGTCCATTTATATTATTAATTAGAAGATAAACACCTGATTTATCTTTTAATTCTTTTAATATTTGGTTTCGGTTTTCTTTAAAATTAGTATATGTATTGATAAAATTTATGTTTTTTATATTATCTTCATTTTTATGAGTTGAATACTGACGAATAATAGTTTTATGCAAAGCATTACTATTATTTTTGAAATTTAACGTGTTATTTCACGGACTATATCTTCTTATGTTATTAATAACATAAGGATCGCGTGTAGTCTCTGAGGATCCTACTAAGATATTAGATATCTGCTGGTTTCCTGCTGATTGTTCAAAACTATGAATTGTTACTGAATTTATAAACCCTAGTACCATAGTTGTTAGAAGTTTCCAGCATATAGCGATCTTTTTAGGGAGAACTAAGTGGTTTATTAATCCTCCTATAGTAAACATAAATACGAATCCTAATGAAAATAACATAGAAGGTGTCATTTTAATAGATCCTCCGTAACAAGTAGCTAATCAAGAGAATATTTTAATTCCAGTTGGAACTGCAATAATTAATGTAGCAGCTGTGAAATAAGCTCTAGTATCTACATCTAAACCTACAGTATACATGTGATGACTTCAAACAATGAAACCTAATATACCTATAGACATCATAGCATAAACCATACCAATATAACCAAATATAGGTTTATTAGAATTAGCTGAAATTGTTGTACTAATTATACCGAATCCGGGTACTATTAATATATAAACCTCTGGATGACCAAAGAATCAGAAAAGATGTTGGAATAATATAGGATCTCCACCACCGGCTACTTCAAAGAATGAAGTATTAAAATTTCTATCTGTTAATATCATAGTGATTCCACCAGCTAATACAGGTAATGATAATAATAATAATATAGCTGTAATACCTACAGCTCACCCAAATAAAGTTAATTTGTGTAATTTAATACCAGGTGTTCTCATATTAGCTATTGTAGTTATAAAGTTTATAGCTCCTAATAAACTACTTACCCCTGATAAGTGTAAAGCAAATATAGCTAAATCTACACTAGGCCCACTATGACTTTGTAATCCTGATAATGGAGGATAAAGAGTTCATCCTGTACCTACTCCACCTTCTATACAAGCAGAAAATATTAATAATAATAAACTAGGCGGTAATAATCAGAAACTAATATTATTTAATCTAGGAAATGCCATATCAGGACCTCCTACCATTAAAGGCATTAAGAAATTACCAAATCCTCCTATTAATGCTGGCATAACCATGAAGAATATCATTAATATAGCGTGAGCTGTTATTATACTGTTATATAATTGATTATTTGCTATAAATTGAACCCCTGGTCCACTTAATTCTAATCTTATTAATACAGAAAATGCTGTACCTAATAATCCAGAAAATAAAGCAAATATTAAATATAATGTTCCTATATCTTTGGCATTAGTAGAAGTAAATCATCTTTCTATACCCATTGACATTTGAGATTTTAAGTTGTTTTTGTTCAAAATAATATATAGGAATACTGTGTAAATTAAGAAAATTATATTCATTTGCTTATAAGCAAAATTTAATGCAATATTCTTCAAAAATTTTAAATATAATATTTAGTGTTAGCTTTATATAAATATATTAGCATAAACAAAACTATCCTTGCGCAAGCTATAAAGAGTTTTATATATTATTTTCTATAATTTTATATAGTAACTTATTATATAGATTTAATTTAAAATAATGGAGGAATCGAACCTCAAACTTTTAATTTGCAATTAAAGTGTAAACCTTTTACAATCATCATTTTTTGTTATACTTAGCTTTTTTTTAAGTAAAACGAAATATAACTAGAATATGTACTATAGCCTATGACTTAATTATTTAACTTTTTGTGAGCTAGCTACTGCGCATAAATCTATTAAAGTATTTTCTAATATACTTATACCAGGCATTATTATTAAATAATAAGCAAAGTATAAAGCTGTACTTATTTGTCCAAATTCTATAAATGGACTTTCAACATGTTTAGCACCTAATTGTAATAATAATAAAAAATTAGTTACAAATAAATAGAATGCTATCTTACTTAAAGGTCTAAATTGTAAACCTTTAGTAATTCCTAAATCTGTTTTAGGTAATACCATTAAAATTACTAATGATGCGAACATAGCTATTACACCTAATAATTTATTAGGTATAGATCTTAATATAGCATAGAATGGTAATAAATATCATTCAGGTACTATAGCTGCTGGTGTTTGCATCGGATTAGCCATTATATAATTTTCACTATCACCTAATACATTAGGCATGAAGAATACAAATATACTTAACCCAAACATAAATAAAAATATTGTTATTAAATCTTTAAATAAGTAATATGGTGCAAATGGTATTCTATCATAATATGCAGGTGTACCTAAAGGATTACTTGCTCCAGCTGTTTCATGAACAGCTATTAAATGCATAATAACTAATGCAGCTAATACAAATGGTAATACAAAATGTAATGCAAAAAATCTGTTTAAAGTTGCATTATTTACAGAGCATTTGTGTTGGTAGTTACGTATTTAATATTTAAATACTCTTACTACACTCAATAAATCTTTTTATTGATCGGACTATATCATAATCTCTTGCTTATTTAGTAAATTGAAGGTATTTTTATTTTTTCCGCATATCTAGATATTGTACGCAATTGTTTTATTCATAATAAGTATTGTAATCTTTTATTTCCCAATAGTTTTACCGGTGCTCTATTTAAAAATTTAATAGTATTCTCTATTGATCTTACACTTGTAACTTTTAATCTAGAACAATTATACTTGTCTAAATAAACCGCGGTGGTAAAAGATAAATATTTACTTATAGCTTTTATTAAGATATCGGCATCTTTTTGGGCAATATCAAAACTAGCTACTGAATAGTCATTGTCTTTTTTTAATTTATATATACTAAAGCAACCTTCAGCTTCTATAAATCCTACTAATCAAGCTGAAAAGTAAGACTTATCTATAATAGATTCTATGGTATTTAAAGGTACATTACTTCTAGTATATTCAGGTAAATCTACCGAATATATAATACCTGAAAGCAAAGCACTTTTAAATCTTAAATAATCATATTGTTTATTAGAAAACATAGGGTATTTATCAAAAATAGGTAGTATAAAGTTTTTTAAATGATTTTTATCTCTAATTCTTAAATATACCATCTCTACTTCACCTCTTTTTCTAAAGCTTACTACTCCTATACCTAATAATGCTTTAATTTTATAAATTAATTGTACATCTTTAATAGATAATTCAATACCTAATTCATATGTTAGGTATTTACCTTTTTTTGTGATAGAAAAAAATCCATCTCCTTCAAATAATCCTACTATATAAGCATATGTGAGATCTTCTGCGTGTAGTCTCTGAGAGGCTTCTGAAGTATGAATACTTCTCACCCCTGCTGATTGTCTCCATGTCATTGCAATTTTCACGCAAATAATTGTTAAAAATAACAAGAATAAACCGTATGCAAATCCTAAGATGGGAGATGTTCCAGCATTAAGCAGAATTTTTAACACTACGTCACCGCAGTGTGGTTCATCTGTGTATAAACCTCCTCAAATGAACTCGACGATATCTTGTCCTATTCATGGAATAGCACTTATTAAATTTGTAATAACTGTAGCTCCTCATAGAGACATTTGCCCGTAAGGTAATACATACGTACTTACTTTTATGTGCTAGTTGCACTAGGAATAAAAGCTGTAATATCTTTATAGTTCGAATATTACATTTATCTAAGATAAAAAGTTTCGACTGTGCATTAAGCAGCATTTCAGCTACCCACTAGTGACCCAGTCTGTCGCGATTATATGGATAACCGACGATCTCTTATATTATATATATATTTTGATCGTTTTCACTAGTATTGCCAAAGAAATAAATATTTCTTCAATGACTCTGTCAAGTCATTCTGCTTTAAGTTTTATTTTTTTCCATAAATTACATAAAACTTATTACTTGCAGGACTATAATTATAATATTTAATAAATTTAAGAGCTAGCTCCATAATTTAATATTCAACGACCTTTTAAAATTCGGCTAGGTGTTTTTAAAGTTCTTTGTATTGTTTTAGTAGAACAATTTAAAGCTCTTGCTGTATCAATTATACTATTAAATTCTCCATATACTATATTATTTAATTCTTTAACAATAATAGCTTTAGATCTTTTTTTCATATTTAAAATACCTTGTTCAGTATAATTAATATTATTTTTATTTAAAGTTGATTGTCTCATACTTTCTATAGTCTCCGGTAAAAATGATTTACCTTTATTTAAAGCACCTTGTCTACGTTTTTCACTATAATTCGTTTTCATTTTTATTCTAGTTATTTCTGTATGTTTATAACCAAAACTACTTCCTGCTTCTGTTAATATATTATAATCAGGTAATAGAGATTTTAAATAAAAATCTTCTAAATTTAATAATTCTTTATTATTTTCTTGATTAACTATTTTTGGAAATAATTCTAAAACAATAAAAACAAAATTATGTAAACCATATTTTTTAACTGAATTTTTAACTATTTTACTACCATTAAAATAAATTAAATGATTTGTAAATCTTGAATTTATTCTATCTGTAGAAGCAGATCCTATATAATAACTTAATGTTTCTTTATTTAAAATCATATAAATACCACTAAGTCCTTTAGTTTCTTTAGCAATATTTTTACGAACAGAATCTTCATTTATATTATCATATATAAAAACAGGTTTTAAGTTTTTATAATGTAAAAAATTTTTAATACGATTATTAGCTTTATTTGTTTTATCCGTACGCAAGCTATAAATAGCAGATGTTGAATAATATCTTCTTTTATTTAATTTTAAAGTTTTATTATTATAAATATTATAATCATTTTGGGCTATGTTATAGTAACCCAAGAATCCTATACCCATCATTAAGATAAGTATAATTACACCTAAGATTCAAGCTAATGTTCTTGGCGATCTATATGATCCATAGTAGAATCCTCTTCCTATATGTAAATACACTAAAAAGAAGAAAGCTGATGCAGTGTTACTATGTAAATAACGGATTAATCATCCATTGTTTACATCACGCATGATATGTTCTACAGAATTAAATGCTTCAGCTACACTAGGATTATAATGCATAGCTAATGTTACTCCTGTAATTATTTGTATACCTAAACATAAACCTAATAATGAACCAAAGTTTCATAAATAGCTTATATTAGTTGGTTGTGAATGATCAATTATATAAGCATTAAGTAATTTTAATAAAGGATGACTTTTTAATATTCTCATTGACTTTTTGATAAATAATTTGACACACAGTTTATTTATAGCTTTAACTTGCATAGCTTCTATACAAGCTAAGCAGCACTGTATAATTTCGTTTTATTAGTACTGTAATTAATACAAATTATAATTTGTGCAGCTTCGCATTCGCAGCTGTTTTGTTCTATACCCTTCGGCGATTTTTTTTTTATAAATAAGCCCTTAGTCCTGGGTTTTTACTTCTTAGTTGACACGAAGAAAAAACTAAGAAGTCGTAAGGTAAAAGATACTATAGGCTCGACCTAATAATTTTTTATATAATATTTATAACTTACTAGTAATAAGGCACGCCACTAATATACTTGATAATGTTATAATATTAATTATATCGTTAAATATAGACACAAAAGTAAATATAGATATATAAAAACAAATTGCTAATAATATATATAATGCATAATCTGTTACTATCCCTGTATGTAAACTTGATATTGTTTTACTTACTTTTTGTAAGGATAAACCTATACCATAAGGACCTACTCATTCTATACTTCCTTTATCTAAGATTTTAGTAGTTTGACCTCCAAGGTCTAATACTGTATTTACTATATATTTATTATAGAAATATTCTATTAAAAAACGTTGATTGAAGAAACCGAATATATAATATCCGATATTAGATAATTTAAAGTTTGTTACACTGCTAGACATAAATTCAGGATAAATTATAGCTAAAACTGAGAATGATATTGTAAATATAAAAGGTAATAATTTAAATATAGTAGGTACAGCAAATTCTGTATCAATTAATATTTCATGCATAGGATGTATGAATATACTATTATCAATAAAAAAACCTGAACCTAAACCTATAAATACATCTTTAGTTAAGTAACCAAAATATATAGAGAATATAGCTAATATTACTAAAGGTAAACTTAAGAATACATCTCCTTCATGTGCATTTTTATAATATTGTATAGGTCCGTTAGGATTAGCTATAAATGTTAAATAAATTACTTTAACTGAATATAGTGTTGTAAATATAGCACCGATAGTAGCTATAAAATAAACACTAATACTACTGAAATGATATTGACCAAATGCAGATTCTAAGATAAAATCTTTACTATAGAATCCTGTCATGAAAGGGAAAGCTACTAAACTAAGACTAGCTATTAATATAACTGTATAAGTTAAAGGCAAGAATGATATCAATCCACCATATCTTCTTAAATCCTGATTATCAGCTACAGCATGAATTACAGCACCTGCACCTAAGAATAATAATCCTTTATAGAAAGCATGATTTACTAAATGGAATATTGCTATATTGTATGATGATAAACCTATAGCGATAACCATCATACCTAATTGACTCATAGTAGAATAAGCTATAATTTTTTTAATATCTTGTTGGAATAAACCTATTAATGAACTAAATACTGTAGTAACAGCACCTAATCATAAACATATTAATAATACTGTAGAACTATATTCTATTAATGGCGATGAACGTATTAATAAATATACTCCGGCTGTAACCATAGTAGCAGCATGAATTAATGCAGAAACAGGTGTAGGACCCTCCATCGCCATAGGTAATCAAATATGAAGACCTACTTGTGAACTTTTAGCCATCGCACCTATTAATAAACATATACCTATAATCGTTATTATATTTTCATTAATATAAGGAGCTAATGAAAATACTATACTATAATCTAAATTACCTAAAGATCATAATATTATAAACATTCCTATAGTTAAGAAAGCATCACCTACTCTGTTTGTTAAGAATGCAGATAAAGAACTTTGATTTGCAGCTATTCTAGTGAATCAGAAACTCACTAATAAATAAGAACAAACACCAACACCTTCTCACAGTGTAGTTTAGTAAAATTTATTTATTTAATTTATATAACATCTCGGGTATAAAATAAGATTCCACGTTTTTTACTAATTTATCCATACTACTTTTACTAATCCTAATTCTTGATTTAGTTGCAGTACGTTTATTTAGTGTAGCTTTAATGTCTAATTTTGAACTTAAAGCTTTAATTAAAACTTCTTGATCTTCTATACTAAAATTCTCAGTACATAAAAATATAACTCCGTCATTATTATGATAATAACCATCTCCCATTATAAAATGAGCCAATCCTCTATATGTTATTAATTCTTCTATATTCCCAGGTATTATTTTTTTATTATCTTTATAAAATAAATCATGATACTTATTTAAACAAGAGAATCTTAACGTTCTAACATATATAGATTTGTGGACATTTCCTGTTAAATGGTGAGGTTTTCTTATAACAATAGTAGGTTCACTTTTTATTAATGAACTAAAAATATTATATACATATGATACATAAGATTTTTGTAAAGGATAATTATGTTCCATTCTTAATCTAGTATTATAAGTATATTTTCCTCTTTCTAAAGAACCATCACCTAATATTATACCAATAATGGCTTCATGTTGTTCTTTAGTTAATTCATGTTCTTTTTTATATTTATTTGAAAATATATCTATACTAGAATTAGAGCTGAAAAAACGCTTAGAGTTATATAATTTATATAAGATATGAATATATAAATTAAATAAATTTCACTTTAACCCAATTACTTGCATAATTGAAGGACTATATATTTACCATTTTAAAGTATATACTTTAAATAAGGTATTCCACATTTAGTCTCTGAAGATTTTAATTTTATACTATAGCTGTACTATGTATTATTAATTAATTTCCCTGCTGATTGTCCTTAATGCGAAAGCTAAAGGATATTCCAGCAATTTGTGAAATGTTAAATTATATATTTTCATATATAAAAGGCCGAAAAGACCTACAAACATTAATAAATAATTATTACCTGTTACTAAGATAATCATCATGAAAGTAAATAAACTTAAATAACTAAAAAATCTTTGACTATGAGGATCATGGCTCATATAACCTATAGAATAAAAATGTACCAAAGAACTTATTATTAATACAGGTATTAGCATTGAAACGGTTAAACTATCAAATTGGAAATTTCATGCTATATTAAATGATTCACTGTCTAATCATTTAAATAAATTAATTGATACTGGGTTATTATTAAATCCTATTTCAAAGAATCCTATTATAGCAAATGTGGTAGTCATAAATATAGTTATACAACTTAATATACGACTACCTGATATACCAATTTTTCTACCAAAAAAACCAGATGCTATTGAACCTAATAATGGTAATATTATTATACTCAAATACATTATTTATATTCTATTGCTATATTTCCTCTAAGTCTATAAAAGGCAACTAATATAGCTAAACCTATAGCAGATTCTGCTCCAGCAATAACGATAATATATATAGCATACGTTTGTCCTATAATATCATCAATATTTATAGAACTTATCAAAATTAAGAATGTAATAGATACTAACATTATCTCGATGGAAATTAACATTAATATTATATTTTTTCTATTAAATACAAATCCTAAAATTCCTATTAAAAAAAGTATTAAAGTTAAACTCATTTAATTAATTAATTAATATTTTTATAATTTGTCCTAAAGATATAATAGATTCGAACTATTATCAAGACATCCGTAGTATCTTATTCTACCATTAAACTAATATCTTTTATAGTGAAATTACTATATATATATATATATGTATATTTACAATTATGCATTATATAATCAATTTAAGAATGTTGGTAAATCTGTAGATTGGAATACAAGAGGCATTGAGCTATGTAATATTCCACATATTTCAGAACATTGACCATAAAATACACCAGGTCTATTAACAAATATTGATAATTGATTTAATCTACCTGGATATGCATCACATTTAATACCTAAAGCTGGACAAGCTAATGAATGTATAACATCACCACTAGTAGCTACTAATCTTGTATGAGTTAACTCTGGTAACATAACTCTATTATCCACTTCTAACATTCTTAATCCACCGTCTTCTAAATCTGAATCTGGTACAATATAAGAATCAAATTCTATAAATTCACCATCTGAATTTATAAAATCAGGATATTGATAACTTCAATATCATTGATGACCTTCTGCTATAATAGTTAATGATGGATCATTCACTTCATCCATTAAATATAATAATTTAAATGAAGGGAAAGCGATTAGTATTAAAACTAATGCAGGTGTAATAGTTCATATTAATTCTATTAATGTCGATTAAACTTAAGTACTTTCATACTTAACCGGACTATATCTTACTTTATATCTATAAAGTTTCCACGTTTAGTCTCTGAGGATCCTACTTATTTTGGTTTCCTGCTGATAATCCATTGTACATCCTTTAGGGTTATCACTCATAAAGTTTATATATTATTATCTTTATAGTACCTAAAGGCTTTAGGAGTTTCCAGCATATAGTGGAATTTTTCTCTTAGTTTTTTTAATTCTATTTAATACTTACGAATTTATATCTATTTTTAAATATTTTACCTGAGTTTATATAAAGTTTTACAGTATTAGCACTAATTTCTAAAAATTTAGCAGCTTTTCTTATCGAAATAAAACTACCTATTAATTTAAAGCCTTCTGAATCACATTTTTCTAATATATCTACAGAATAACCTCTGGCAATACTCATCTTTAATAAAGTTTCTTCAGAATGTTTTCTACCTAAAGCTTTTTGTCTCATTAATTCTTTAGTTTCTTCAGTATGAATTTTACCTAATATAGTAGCTCTTGTTAAAGACATAAGTGCTTTAGTTTCTTCAGTATGAGTACGACCAAATAAAGATGATTTTTCACCTACATAAATCCCTTTTAAAGATTTACTAATTTTTGCTTTAGTTTCTTCAGAAAGTTTATGACCTGAAGAACTACCTGCTATTTTTAAAGTATTATATTTAGGATTTAATTTATCCATATAATATTGTTCTCTTTCTGTTAAATCTTTAATATCACAATATTCTAATATATCTAATGAAAAATTAGAATAACCATATTTAATTAAAGCTCTACTTATTACAAGGCTTTCTCTATTTTTTAAATAACTAAGATTAAAATATCTAATAAATCTTTTTGCTAAATCTATAGATTGACCAATATATATATCATTCGTTACTTTATTGGTTCATTTATAAATCCCTGATTTATTTTTATTCTCTTTTATAATTAATTTTCTCATAGAGAAAGCATCTTCATAAAACTTTATACTGTTAACAGAAGAAGTACTGTAAAACTTTATACTCTGAATATTAAAATTAAAACACTTTTGAGAAGGCACACTTCTACCATGATTTAAATATTTATGTGATATAGGTGAATTTTTCATAGCAAAATTTTTTACTATTGAAAATAATACTCATCCTACAGCAAATAATATTAAAACTAAATAATACATAATATTATCGTGTAATTCTATTAATCCTTCCATTTGCGGAGTAGCACTATCTTGGAAATAAATACCTCATGCTTCCGGAGCATCAAAGCTAATAATTGAATTTAATATATTTGTCATTTTATTTTAAATATCCATTTCTAAATAAAAAATTTTTAATTACGCTTATACGTACCCACCACCATCCCTGTTAATTAATTAGTAATTAACACCAACTAATATACTGATAAATTTAATTAAGCAACATATAATAATAATAATGCCATCATTAATGCAAATAACGCAGTAGCTTCTGAGAAAGCAAATCCTAAAATAGAGTAAGAGAATAATTGATTTTTTAATGAAGGGTTTCTAGCAACACCTAATATTAAGCAACCGAAAACTACTCCAATTCCTACTCCTGCTCCTGCTAATCCTACAGTAGCTAATCCTGCTCCTATTATTTTTGAAGATTGTAACATATTTATATTATAATAATAATAAAATGATCATAATTTATTTACTAGCTTTGTATAGATGAACCTATAGCCCATTGACTTAGAATAAAAATTTCATAAAATAAAAAGGCACTACGTCTAGCTTTAGTATTTTTCATAGGAGCCCTAGCACTAAAGTTTATTAATAGTAATGCTTCGCATAAAGCTACTAAACAATTAAATTTATAGTTAGTAATGCTTCGCATAAAACTAAATTAGCTAAGCATTCGATTATTTATTTTCAAAAAATGTATTGATAAAATTTTTAGTAGATTGTACATTAAAATAATTATAAGATTGTCTACTATCTATTTTTAAGGCTCCTTTACCTAATTCAAATACAAAACCTGCTGTAATTATACCTATAAATAATAATACAATAATTAAACCATATATACCATTTTCATAACTACTTAACCCATAGGGGTATATTATTAATATTTCTAAATCTAATAATAAATAAACCAATGCAAAGATAAAAAATTTTATACCAAATTGTGTTCTATTTTGACCTAAAAAACTGTGAAAACCACATTCAAATATACTATATTTTTCCTGGTAAGGGTTATGTGGAGCTAATATAAAATTTAAAGCTAAAAATAATATAGCTATAATACATACAAAAATAAAAAGAAAAGTTGTACCACTCATTAACTATTAAATATTAATTGTACCAATATGGTACTCATACTAAGTCATTCTTTGTTCATAAATAAGAATAATAATATAGTTAAAGTAAGGATAGATATAATAAAGGATATAGAACTAGATAGAACTATATTTTTATAATTATATTCTACACTTTTTATATTTTTTTTAGCGCCAGCTACATTATTATTATAAACATTACCTTTTAATTTAAATAGCTTTAGCTCACTACGTAAGTTAAGCCCTAATAAAGTATTTACTTTATAATCCGATTTACTAAAGAACATTTCTTTAATAATAGTTAAATAATATATTCCCCCTATAACACTAGTTAATATAGCAATTAAAGTTATGAAATATAAACCTTTATCTAAAGCAGCACTCAATACCATTTGTTTACCAAAGAACCCTACTAAAGGAGGTATTCCAGCAAATGAGAATATAGTTATAGTTAAACTTAAAGCTAAAACAGGATTTATAAAGAAATAACCTTTTAATTGTGTTATTAATTGAATAGGTGAATTTGTTTTATCTAATAATTCGTCATGTTCTTTATTATCACTAGTATAGCAATATAATGAATAACCTATAGCTAATAATATAATAAATGCATTTAAATTACTAATTATATATTGAGTTAAATAAAATATTAGTGCTTGTATTGATTCAATACTAGAAATACTTAAAGCTAATAACATAAATCCAATATGTGAAATTGTACTATAAGCTAATAATCTTTTAATTCTAAATTGAGTTAAACCTACTACAGTACCTACAACTAATGAGAATAATGAACTAATTAACAATATAAATGTTCAATTATTCATAGTGATATCAGCATTAGTATAATATACTAATTGTAATAATAAGATTAATATAGATACTTTAGCTATTAATGCTACAAAAGTAGTAACAATAGTAGGTATAGCATCATAAACGTCAGGAGATCAGAAATGAAATGGTGCTGCACTAATTTTAAATAAAAATCCCACAGTAAATATAACTAAAGATAAACTTATATAATTAGGTGAATATCATAAATCATTAGATTGTATATCACTAATACTTGTAATAATATATAAACTATCTAAACTAGTACTACCACTATTAGCGTATAATAATGCAGTACCTAATAATATAAAACAAGAACTTAACCCTCCTAATAAGAAATAAATTAACCCTCCAGTAGTAGATAATTCAGAGTTTCTATATACAGTACTTAAAATATATAAACCATAACTTTGTAATTCAATAGATAAAAATATAGTAATTAAATCATTACTAGACATTAAGAATATAGCACCACTAACAATAAATAATAAAATTAAAGGATATTCTATAATTTTTAAATGTTCACCCATTTTATTAATAATTTTAGTATTATAATATATAAATTTATTAAACAAAAGATCTTTTATTGAAGAATATTCTGATACTCATACTTTTCTAGGGTAAAAACTAGTTAAGGTTAAAATAAAAATAGTAACAATAAAAACAAAAATATGAAATATTTGTGTAAGATTGTTAATTAATAATAAACCCCCATGTAGTCCTATTCCTTTAGTTACTACAGTTAAAGAAGTATAATCATGTACTATACAATATAGTAAAATAAGTATGGCTATTCTATTATATAAAATAGCTACATCACGTCTTAAATTAACGGCATTTGAAAGTAAAAGAGATAAAATAGAAATAATTATCATAATACTAAGCCTGAGAAGAGAATCGAACTCTTATTACCAATGTATGAGATCAGTGTTCTAACCGTTGAACTACTTAGGCATAAGCTACTGTTTATGTTGCTATGTAATGCTTCGCATAAAGCTATGAAGGGTGGAAACCCTGGTTCGAACAGGGAACTTGCTATGCCACAAATAGCTGCTCTACCTATTGAACTATGACCACCTTACAGTCGCCCCTAACATCGAGCGTAGCGATGATGGAAAGCTTTATCTCGAGGTGATTCGAACACCCACTATTGAATACCAAAAATTCATGATTTACCTATTAATCTACGAGATATGATATAAATAATAGGAGTCGAACCTACATGAATATAAATCCAATGGCTCCTATTTTTTTATCTTTCAACTTCATAATATATTATGGATAATACGACTTGAACGTACACATATTAAATATACCACAGCCTTAGTGCAGCTTGTCTACCAATTCCAACATATCCATTTATAATAAAATTTTTTATTATAAAGTTTATTAATTATTTAAGATAAATACTCATCTTTTTTTAAATAATTAAATGTATTTTCTAAAATACATAAATCAGCATTCATACTAAAAAATATTAATTTATAAATACTTAATCTTTCATCCATGGGACTCAAAAATTGCCGTTTTTGAGATCCTCCTTTTACTAGTCTTACTTTAGTTGACTTTACTTCTTCAAATATTTTACAAAGATCTTTATAACTACCATTTTTAATAATATATAAAGAATCCTCATTTTTTTCTCAAAACATAGGATTATCGATACTTTCTAAATAAATTTTAAAGTAATCAATACTCATTGTATAATTTACAATGTTATCAGTTATCGAAAAACTTTGGCTAATTCCTTGATTATCTAAGTAAATAGTGAACATCCATAGACGCTGTAAATTAAGTAATTTTGCACATGTTTTCAAATTTTGTCAATTTACATATAAAGAGGTATTTAAAAGAAGCATTTTAGTACATATATGATTTACTTCGTTTTTTATATTTTTATTACGTGATAATAAAAATACAGTATCCTGAGGATGAATTGATAAATCTATTGTGTTATCATTTCCTCAGCTTGTTTATTAACTTGTGATTTATAAAATTAGTCATTTATTATTATTATTATTAAACTAAAAAGGCCATACGCCTTCATACAGATTCTGTAATAGGTAGAAGAATTGGAACTTGCATCCAAATCGATTAATTAATATTAATAGTATTAATTAATAGTAATATAATTATACTATTCTTCCTTTTGGAAAACAAATATGTATATATAAAACTTAAATTTAGATATTATTGAAAAAGTATACTTCATTTTTAGTTCATATTATTATTTCTAATAATAAAATAATATTTTATAAAACAATAACCTTTTTTGTTCAAACATTTATTTACGTATGTATGATTTATTTGTATCAAATCAGATACTTTTCTTATAGACGGGTATAATGATACAAACAAATTATTTAAATCTAGTAGTATAACAGGAAATGCTTGAGTGTTAGAAGATAATTTTTCTTTAGTTTCTTCTTTCACAACTCTACCTAAAAGGGCTTGACTTATAAGTTTTTTAGAATATTCACTATGCTTAAATCCTAAAAGAGACCTAGCTGTCTTTAATAAATTATATTCTAAGTTTAAATTATCTAAATAATATTGTTCTCTTTCTAAAATAGAATCAATACTACAAAATTCTAAAATCTCTAATTTAAAATTGGAATATCCATATTTTAACAGAGCTCTATATATCAAACTTTTATCTAATTGAATTTTATATTCTAAATAATTTTTACTAAAATAATTTTTTAATCTTATATTTAAATTAATAGAAGATCCTACATATTTTTTACCGGTAATTGTATTAGTTCAAAGATAAATTCCACTCTGATTTCTTAAATCTTTATATATTTGTTTACGATTTATATAAGGATTTAAATAAGAATAAATATTTTTTATTTCCATTGTTTTTTATTGTAAAGGTAAATAGCACATTTTGCTAATAAAAGAATTGTAACTAATTTAGTTATCAATTTTGAAATATAAATATTTCACTAGACGTTCCAATAAACCACCCCGTCTACCTATTCCGGC